TTTTATTTTTTTTTTAAATATTCATTAATTAATTTTAAATTTAAATAAAAAGGATATAATATAGTTTTAAATGTAGGTTCTTTAAAAAAAATACCTGTTTTTTTTTTTTTATTTCTATGTAAATATGCAGTTGTTAATGGCCTTAAAGGTCTTTTTTCACCTAAGATGTAATAAATATTATTTTTATTCTTATATGAATTTTTATTATATTTTTTATAAGAATAAGAATATTTATTATCTTTTTGATTAAAAAGCTGTTTATTAAATTTTTTATTTTTTTGATAATTTTTTTTATTTTTTTGCATATTTATTTAATAATATGGATAATATCACCCTTTTGTAATATAAAATTAGGTTTACTAATAATTTTATTATTAACTTTTATTTTTTTATGATTAATTAATTGTTTTGCTTTAAAAATTGTTTTAACTAATTTTAATCTTACAAGATTTATATCTAAACGACTTTCTAATAAAATAATAAATTTTTTAAATATATTTATTTTATTATCTTTTTTTGATAACTTTCTAAATATATTTTTTAATTGATATTCATGAATACATCCATAAAAATTTCGAAATTGTTGTTTTTCAAATAATCTTTTTTGAAAAAATTTTTTTCTTTTTTCAGGTTTTATTTCTTTTTGATATTTTAATTTTTTTTTAAATAAATTCCATTTTTTTGAGTTTAATTTTAATAAGTTTAAATTTTTATGTATGTTTTTATTATTTTGAAAACATATTTTATTTCTTGGTTTTAATTTATTCATATTATTTTATTAAAATATTTTACGTAATAAATACATTAAAGTATATATTGATTGAATATTTCTAGAATTTGTTATAATAGGATAATCTATATTTTTAATTGTTTGATTTGTATTTATTAATGAAATAATTGGAATTTTTAAAGTAGAAAGTTCTTGATTTAAAAAAGTATCTTTTATTGAACTCTTAATGATTAAAATTAGTTTTATTTCATTTTCTTTAAGTAAATAATTAATTATTTTATTAAAAGTTGTATTCATTATTTTATTAGTAATTAGACCATTTATCCATTCTTTATTAAAAAAAATGATATTTGGATTTTTTTTTACAAAAGATGTATTTAATAAAAATTGAACCTCATTATTATTTCCTATTATTAAAATTTTTTCATTTTTTTGTAACATATATTTTATTAATTTAAAAATACGTTTTAAAAATAATGAAACATCTTTTAAATTAATGATTGTATAATTATGTCGACTTCCGTATATAAAGGGTAAAATTTCTTTATTTGTATAAACTAATGATTCCCCATACATGTTTTTCGATTTAAATAATAAACTTAATAATATATTATTATTATTTTTTTTTTTTTGTATCATATTTAATTATTTTTTACTTTTTTTTCCTTCTTTTTGTAAAATTTTTTCATTTTTTAATAATAAACCTTTCCCTTTATAAGGTTCAGGCTTTTTATGATTTCTAATATAATGTACAAATTGATTTAGAAAAATATAATCTATACTACTAAAAATTAAGATATTTGTTTGATTAATAATTTCAATGTTTGAAGGAATTGGTATTATAATATTATGACTAAATCCTAGTTTCAAAATTAGATTATTATTTTCAATAAAAGCTTTAAAACCTATACCTTTTAAAAATAAACTAATTTTAAAACTCTGTAAAACACCTTTTATTTTAATTTTAATTAATTTATTATATAAATGTAAAACACTTTTTTTATTTTTATCAATATTAACATTTATTAATAATTTATTTTTTATTAAAAAAAAATAAATATTATCAATAAATGTTAAAGATAATAAACCTAAAGATGTCTCAAAAAAAATGGTTTTATTTTTAGTAGAAATTTTTATATTTTCTGGAAAAAAAAAAGTTTTATCTATAAAAAAAAGTTGAATATTTCCTAAAGGACTTTTAAGAAAATTTTTATTTTTAAATTTAATATTTTTTTTTAAAATTTTAATCATATTTTTTTTAAAAAATTTTACAAATTAATTCACCACCTACATTTAATTTTTTAGCTTGTAAATCTGTTAAAATACCTAGAGATGTTGAAATAATATAAAATCCTGTTTTTTTTTTATATAAATCTTTATTAGTTATATATAAACGTTTTCCAGGTTTAGATAAACGTTTTATACCAGTAATAACTGCTTTATTTTTTTTATATTTCAAATAAATATCTAATTGATTTTTTGAATTTATTTTATAACTTTTTATAAAACCTTCTTTAACTAAAATATTTAAAATATTTATACTTTGTTTTGATTTGTGCTGTATTATTTTTGATTTTTTTGCTAAGTAACCATTTTTTATTTTTGAAAATAAATTTGAAAGAGTATCTGTTATAATCATATATATAATAAATTTACCAACTATATTTTGAAACACCAGGTAAAAATCCTTTTGATGTTAATTTACGTAATTGAATTCTCGAGATTTTAAATAAACGATAAACACTTTTAGGACGTCCTGTTAAAACACATAAATTTTTAATTCGAGTAATTGATGAATTTTGATGAAAAAAGAACCATTTTTGTTGTAATTTCCATCTTAAATCTTTTTGAATATTTAAATTTTTTGAAATAATTTTTAATGTTAATCTATTTTTTTCTAAATTTTTAAATAAATAACGTTGTTTAATATTTTTTTTAATTTTTTTTTGCATAAAATTATAGAATAATTATGGAGATAATCGGATTCGAACCGATAACCTTATATTTGCAAAACATACTTTCTACCAGTTGAAATATATCCCCTAATAAGTGTATTGGGACTTGAACCCAAGACCATCGGATTAAAAGTCCGGTGCTCTACCAACTGAGCTATACACTTATTTTTAAGTTAATTAAATTTTTAATTAACTATTATAAAAATTTTTTTAAATAATAAAAATTTTCGATTTAAAAAATTATTATATTTTTGTTTTAATAAAGTATTAAAAATCGGAGTTTTATATATTTTAATTTCTTGATTTTTTTTATAAATTAATAATTTTTTATTAAAAAATAATTCAAAATTAGAACAAAATATTTTATAAGAATTATTAAAAAAAAAAATAATATTATTTTTTTCAAAATTAATTTGATTTTTTTTTTTATTATCAAAAATTATTTTTTTTTTTCTAAATTTCAAATTGTAACAAATTTTAGGTAAAAAAAAATAAGTAACAAAAAAATAAAAATTAAAAAAAAAAAATAAAAACCAGGAAACTTGATTAAAAAATGAAAATTGATCGAATTGTGGCATAATTTATCGTTAAAATTTTATTTCTTCAACATATATTTTTCTTGAAAGAACACTTTTATTTTTATTTTAAACTATTATTTTTTATTTTTTGATTTTGAATAACAGTTTGAATGTATAAAAGTCTTGAAAATTCTTTTTTTGTTTTTTTAAAATTATTAACTTTAAAATTTAAGTATTTTAATTTATAACAATTAATTAACCTAGTAGTATTAATTCTTTTTTTATAAAAACTTTTTTTATTATATTTATTAAAATAAAATTTTTTTTTATAATTTAAAGCATTATTTAAATTAAAAGGTTTCATAGAAAAAACAAATCCTAAAATTGAAATAAAAATTTTTTTATTATTCCAATTACCTCCTAATAAACGTCCTTTTATTGAATTATCTTTTTTTTTCAATATATATTGGAACATTATTTTATTAAATTGATGTAATATATTATAAGTTAAATCATAATTAAATAATATTATATTTTCATATTTTACAGCAATTGTTGAAATTTCATCTATTTTTATTGAAGTAAAAGGTAAATAAATATTTCCATAATTATTAAATTCAATTACATATGATTCTAAATTATTATTATTATATAAAATTTGATTTTTAAATAAAATATCTTTTAATCTAAATTTTTTATTTTTTAAATAATTATTTTTTAAAAATTGTTGATAATTTAGTAAATTATTAATTTTTTGTTTTTTTAATTTTTTCATTTAAAATAAAAATTTTTAATTAGGCTTAGTAGGACTTGAACCTACAACTACACCGTTATGAGCGGTATGCTCTAACCAATTAAACTATAAGCCCGATTATTTATAAATAAATTTTGTTTTAACTGGTAATTTATTCGAACCCGCTTTTAAAACTTTTTTAGCATTTTCTAATGAAATACCACTAATTTCATATAAAATCTGACCTTTTTTAACTTTTGCTATCCAAAAAGAAACGGCGCCTTTCCCTTTACCCATACGATTTTCTGTAGGTTTTGAAGTGACAGGGATATCCGGAAAAACTCGTATCCAAAGAAATCCTAATCTTTTCATTTTTCGAATAATTATTCTACGAGTTGCTTCTATTTGTCTAGAAGTTAAACGAGTTTCTTCTAAAATCTTAATTGCATATTTACCATAAATAATATTATTACCTTTTGTTGTTTTACCTACAAGTTTACCTTTAAATTGTTTTTTATATTTAGTTTTTTTTGGAAATAACATAATTAAGATTTTTTAATTTTTTTTTTTAAAAATTTAGAATTTAAATTTATTTCTAAAGGTTTAAAAAAAATCCATAATTTAATACTACAAATACCTGAAGGAGTTTTAAATTCATTAAAATGATATTTAATATCATATTCCAAAGTATTTAAAGGTATTTTTCCTTTTTGAAAAATCATTTTTTTTTTACGTTTTGATTTATTTAAACGACCTTTAAATTGTAGACGATACCCAATAAAATTGGAAAACATTTGAAAAAATTCTTGAAGCATATTATCAATATTATTGATAAATTTTTTATGTGTTTTTTTTCTTTCTAGTGTTTGTTTAATATAGAATGTTATAATATTAATATTTTTAGTATAAAAAGCATAACTAAAATTATAAATCATTTTTTTAACATTTTTATTAATTTTTTTTTTTTTTTTGATTTTATCAAAAATTTTTTTTAAATTTTTTCGTAATTTAATAAATTCAAAAAATTGAATATTTTTAATAAATAGTTTAATATTATTATTGGGATAATATATATTTAAATTATTTATTAATTTATTATAAGATAATTTATAATATTTTTTTGCATTTTTTTGTATATAAATATATACATTAATATTATTAGATGTTTTTATTATATTTATATCTATTAATTTTAGATTTTTATAATTAAAAATATTTTCAAAATATTTTTTAATTTCTAAATCAAAATGTAATAAATTAGAATATTCGTTATCATTAACAATCCATTTTGAATTCCAATTTTTTTTTTTATTTAATCTTAAACTAATTGGTATAATTTTTTGACCCATAATTTATTTTTTTTTTTTATATATATGTTTTTTTCGTGTATTGATAAATTCACCAAATTTGAAGCCAATCATTTTATCATTTATTTCTAAATTAATAAATATTTTACCATTATAAACACTTACAGAATGATTACTATATTCAGGTAATATTGTTAAATTTTTATTAGTTATTTTCATCCATTTTTTTTTTAATAAATTAACTTTAAAAAAAGGACCTTTATATTTACTTCTAGACATATTTTATTGAATAATTAATTTTTTTTTTTTTTTCTTACGTGTAGGTTTTCCTTTAGTTATCTTACCTTGAGGTGTTACAGAAGGACGTCCACCACTAGTTTTACCTTCACCACCCCCGTGTGGATGATCAACAGGATTTTTTGCTACACCACGTACAGAAGGTCTTCTATTTAACCAACGTGAACGTCCAGCTTTTCCTAATTTAATTTTTTTATGATTAATATTAGATACAACACCTAATGTAGCAAAACAGGTTAATAAAATTAATTTTAATTCTCCAGAATTTAAACGAATTCTTGCATATTTATTATTAATTTTTTGAATTAATTGCGCTGATGTACCTGCACTTCTTATTAATTTACCTCTTGAGTATGGGTATAGACTAATATTATGTATTAAACTACCAATAGGAATATTTTGTAAAGGTAACGCATTACCTACTTTTAATTCAGCATCTGATGAACTTTTTATATATTGATTAATTTTTAAACCTTCAGGTGCTAAAATTAAATATGATTTTGAATCTTTTTTAATATAAGCAATATTTGCTGAACGGTTTGGATCGTATAAAATTTTAATAACATAACCTTCTATATTTTTAGATCTATTAAAATTAATTATTCTATATAAACGTTTATGTCCACCCCCTCGATGTTTTACTGTTATTTTACCTTGATTATTTTTACCATTAGCACGTTGAAAACCTTTTGTTAAAGATTTAATTTTAAAAATTCGAGTTAAATTTTTTTTTTTCAATAAAAATGTTTGACGTTGTGACGGTGTTATGGGATTTATTTTTTTTTCGATCATTTTATATGGTATATAGATAAAATCTATTATGTTATATATTTTTAATAAAACAATTTCAGATTCAAAAAGTATTTTATATTCATTAACCATATTATATGGTATTAATGAGTTTCAATCTAAGAAAATTTGTAAAAATATAGGAATTAATCCTCAAATCACCCTTAATAAACTTAAAAACAACCACGTAAACCGACTTGTTAATTATATTAACAAAAATTTAAAAGTCGAACAGCTTTTAAAAAAAGCTAAAACTGAAAGATTAAATGAATTAGTAGAAATTAAAAGTAATCGTGGAATTAGACAAAGTCAAGGATTACCTGTTAGAGGACAACGTACACATACAAATGCAAAAACGTCTAAAAAAATAAAAAAAATTTTTATTCAAAAACGTATTTCATGTAATAAACGTCCTTTTAAGGTACAAAAAAAGAAAAAAAAATAAAATTATCATTCTATGAATAATACTAAATTTAAATATAATTTTAGAAATAAATATAAAGTAAAAAAAAATTTAAAAAAAAAAAAACCTTTAATTTTAGCTAATTTGCATATTACTGCTAGTTTAAAAAATACTATTATAAGTTTAACAAATTATAATGGAAATCTTTTAAAACAATGGTCAACAAAATCATTAAAAAAAACAAGATTTAAAAAAAATACACCATATAATGTTCAATTAATTGTTTATAAAATTAATAAATATCTTCAAATTAAAAAAATTAAAAAATTAAAAGTTTATTTACACGGTACCGGTTTAGGTAGATATAATGTTTTAAAAAATTTAAAAAAAAATTTTAAAATAAGATATCTTTTAGATAAAACAACAAAACCTTTTAATGGTTGTAGATTAAAAAAAAAAAAAAGACGTTAATCTTAATTTTTTCTTAAATGGATAGATGATCGAGTGGTTTAAGGTGTCAGTCTTGAAAACTGAAGTATGTAATAATACCGTGGGTTCAAATCCCACTCTATCCTTTAATTTTAAAAAGCTAGAGACGGATTTGAACCGTCATTAAAGGATTTGCAGTCCTTTACATTACCGTTATGTTATCTAGCCAAAAAATAAATTAGAATATATGAATAAAAATAAAAATTTTTTACCTATAAAAATAAAATTATTTTAACAAATGGATCTTCTTTAAAAATAACATCTATTAAGTATTTAAAAAATTATCAATTAGATTTAAAAATTTTTAAAGAAAAAGAATTATTACAGATACAGATATTAATTTAAATAAAAATAAATTAAGTTTTATAAAAAAAATAATTTAAATATATTAAAATATATATAAATATTTCAAAAATTAATATAAATAAAATATAAATTAATAAAAAATTAAAAATATCTGGTGGAGTAATTAAAGCACTTAATATTATTATTTTTAAATAAAAAAATTTTCTTAAATTAATAATTATTTTAAGTTGAAATATATTATTAAATATAAAAAAAAATAATAAATAAAAATAAATAAATATTATAAATATATAAATAAATGATGAAAAAATAAAATCAAAATAATTATTAATTTTTGGTTCAAAATAAATAGTTAAAAGATACAAATTTGAAAAATTTAAATTTAATAAAAAATTCCATATATGTGGAATAATATTTGTGAAAATTAGATTTATTATAAAAAAATTAAATATAATAAAAAAAATATAAAATTTTATAAAAAGAAAATTTTCAAATTTATATAAACCTTCTGATAAAAAAAACCAAATTAATAAAATACTTAATTGAATTACTATAAAAGTTGATATAAAAATTGCTATTAAAAAATTAGTAATAAAAATTTCAGTAATATTTGTAAAGATAAAATATTTTAACATATTTTTATTAAGTAAATTATTAACTAATAAATATATTAATTGATCTGAAAAATAATATGAAATTAGAAAAAGATAAAAAAAAGTAATTAAAAATATAATAAAATTATATTTTAATTCAAATAAATGTAATTGTAAATAAGTTATTATTTTATTTTTTTTCATATATTTAAAAAAATAACAAGCCTACTTGGTGAAATTGGTAAACACGATAGATTTAAAATCTGTTCCCATTAAAGGGTTATTGGTTCAAGTCCAATAGTAGGTATTATTTATTATCAAAGTGGTGAAACTGGTAAACACATTACACTTAGGATGTAAAGCTGTAAAGCATTAAGGGTTCAAATCCCTTCTTTGATAATTTCTAAAAGGATATATTTTATAAAAAATATATCTTTTTAGTAAAAATAAATTCATATTATATTTAATTTTTATCATATTAATGATTACTATATATATTAACAATATAAAATTAAAAGTTAATAAAAATTTAACAGTATTACAAGCTTGTAATAATTTTAAAATAGAAATTCCTAAATTCTGTTTTCAGGAAAATTTACAAATTGCAGGAAATTGTAGAATGTGTTTAGTCGAAATTGAGAATTCACCTAAACCCGTAGCTTCATGTGCTATGCCTTTAATGTCTAATATGAAAATATTTACTGATACACCTTTAGTTCAAAAAGCACGTGAAAGTGTGTTAGAATTTCTTTTAATAAACCATCCTCTAGATTGCCCTATATGTGATCAAGCTTCTGAATGTGATCTACAGGATCAAACTATGATTTTTGGTTCTGATCGTAGTCGTTTTTTTTTTAAAAAACGCGGTGTAGAAGATAAATACTGTGGTCCTTTTATTAAAACTATTATGACTAGATGTATACATTGTACACGTTGTGTTCGTTTTGTAAATGAAATTTGTGGAATTGATGATTTAGGAACTACAGGTCGTGGTAATAAAACAGAAATTAATTTTTATTATCCAAAAATTTTTAATTCAGAATTTTCTGGTAATTTAGTTGATTTATGTCCTGTAGGTGCTTTAACGTCAAAACCTTATACATTTAAAGCACGTTCATGGGAATTAAAAAAAAAAGAAGGTGTTGATATTTTAGATAGTATAGGTTCAAATATTAAAATTGATATTTTTAATAATGAAATTGTACGTATTTTACCTAAAACTAACTTTAATATTAATAAAGAATGGATTTCAAATAAGACAAGATATTTTTTCGATAGTTTAAAGTATCAACGATTAAAATACCCATTATTAAAAGATAATGAAAATAATTTTCATAAAATTTCATGGTTAGAAGCTTTAAATATAATTAATAAAAAATTAATAACTACTGATAGTTCTAAAATTAAAGGTATTATCGGTGATTTAACTGATTTAGAATCCCTTTTTTTATTAAAAAAAAATTTAAATAAATTAGGAATTTCAAATATAAATTATGAACGTTTTTTAAATAATCAAAATTTTAAAACTAATTCAGATTTAACTTCAAATTTTTTATTTAATAATACTTTAAACTCTATTGAAGAATCTGATCTTTGTTTAATAGTTAGTAGTGATATTCGTAAAGAAGGTTCTATTTTAAATATTCATCTAATAAATCGTTTAAAAAAAGGGAATTTTAAAATAGCTTATATAGGTAATAAAACTAATTTTACTTACCCTATAAAACATTTAGGATTAACTTTTAAAACCTTGATAAATATTATATTAGGAAAACATTTATTTTGTAAAGATTTAAAAAAAGCAAAAAAACCTTTAATTATTTTAGGTGAAAATATTATAAATCAAAAAAATGGATCGTTTATTTTTTCAAAATTAAAAAATTTATCATTTATTAATAATAATATTAATTCTTTTAATTCACAAACTTCTTTAATTAATTTTTTGGAAATTACTTTCCCAAAACCACGAAATTCATTAAATAATTTTAATCTATATTATTTATTTAATACAAATTTACAAAATAAATTAAAAATGTCTAAAAATAATTTTATTATTTATCAAGGACATCATTTTACAAAAGATGCACAAAATTCTAATTTAATTTTACCTGGATTAACTTTTTTAGAAAAAAATGGAATGTATATTAATTTAGAAGGTTTAATTCAAAAAAATGATCAAATTTTAAACTTAAATACCGAACAACGTAAAGATTCTATAATATATAGAAATATTTATAAGTTTTTAATAAATAAAAATCAATCAAAATCAACTTCATTTTTTAAAATTACAGACATTTTACCTTATTTATTAAAAAAAAAATTAAAAATTATAAATAATTTTAATTTTAATAAAAAACATTTAAAAATTAATATTAATTTTTTAGATTCATTAATTAAAAATAATTATTATACAAATATATTAGAACAATATTCAAAAATATTAATTAATTCTAAAAAAATTATTAAAAATCAATCAAAATCATTATGATATACACAATTTTAAAATTTTTAATTTTAGTATTACCTTTATTAATTGCTGTGGCTTATTTTACTTTAGTTGAACGTAAAATATTAGCTTCTATTCAAAGAAGAAGAGGACCTAATGTTGTAGGTACTTTTGGATTATTACAACCATTAGCTGATGGTCTTAAATTATTTGTAAAAGAAACTATTTTACCAAGTAATGCTGATGTAATTTTATTTATATTTGCACCAATTTTAGCTTTTTTTTTAAGTTTATTAAGTTGGACTGTTATACCTTTAGGATTTGGTATGTTTTTTACTGAATTAAATATAAGTATTTTATATTTATTAGCAATTTCATCATTAGGTGTTTATGGTATTATTATTGGTGGTTGGTCAAGTAACTCAAAATATTCATTTTTAGGTGCATTAAGATCAACAGCACAAATGATTTCATATGAATTAACTATCGGATTTTCAATTCTTTCAGTAATTATTTGTGCTAAATCTTTAAATTTAATTTCTATTGTTTTAGCACAAAAAACTGTTTGGTATTGTTTCCCTCTTTTTCCTATTTTTTTAATTTTTTTTATATCTTGTTTAGCAGAAACAAATAGACACCCTTTTGATTTGCCTGAAGCTGAAGCTGAACTGGTTTCCGGTTATAATGTTGAATATTCAGCAATGGGATTTGCATTATTTTTTTTAGGAGAATATGCGAATATGTTATTAATGAGTAGTTTAACTACTATTTTATTTTTAGGTGGATGGTTAGCACCTTTTCCTTTTAGTATTAAATTTATTAATTTCTTACCTGGATCTTTTTGGTTTAGTATTAAAATATGTTTTTTTGTTGTTTTATTTGTAGTAGCTAGAGCTGTTTTACCTAGATATCGTTATGATCAATTAATGCGTTTAGGTTGGAAAGTATTTTTACCTTTTACATTAAGTTGGTTTTTGTATACTGCCGGTATTTTAATTAGTTTTAATTGGTTAATTTAATTATGAGTATTTTAAATCATTTTATTTTTACTTTTTTTTTATTTTGTCTAGGATTATTTGGTATAATTTTAAATAGACAAAATATTATAATTATTTTAATGTCTATTGAATTATTACTATTATCAATTAATTTAAATTTTATTTATTTTGCAGTTTTAATTGATGATATTATAGGACAAGTTTTTTCATTATTAATTTTAACCGTAGCAGCAGCAGAATCTGCTATTGGATTAGCTATTATGATTGTTTTCTTTAAATTATATGGAGATATTTCAATTTATAAAATTAATTTATTATCATTATAAATATTTAATAAATATAAAATAATATTTTTATTTTATATTTATTAAATATTTATAATAACAGACAAAGTAAAAAAACGTATTTTCTTTTTTAATATTTAATTATTTTTAATTAATAAAATTAATTTAAATTTTTTTAAATAAAACTGTTTACAACCTCTTGGACTCGAACCAAGATTTTAAAGCTTAGAAGGCTAATACTCTACCAATTAAGTTAAGGTTGTTTTAGTTTTATTTTTTAAATTTATTTAAACAAATTTATGTGAATTAACATTAAAAATAGCTTTTAATGAATTTCTTGAAAGTTGTTTATAAATATTTTGTTTAAAATTTTTTTTTTTTTCTTTTTTTGTTAAAGTTACTGCACCTATTAAAGCAATTAATAATATAATACCTGCAGCTAAAAAAAAAAAAGCATAATAACTGTATAAAATTTGACCTATGGTTTCAATATTTGTAATAGTATCCAATTGATTAATAAAATTTTTTAAAAAAGGTTTTACATCAACAAATATTTCAAAAGTGCCTTTCATACTATCTCTAAAAAAAAATAAAGTATTTACTTCTTGATTAAAAAAAGAATTATTTATTAAATGATAATATGATGTAAAAACTTTACTAAACATAACAAATGTTTCTAAAAAAAAAATAAAACTAATTAAAAAAATAATAGGTAAATAACCAAAATTATTATTTATTTTATTTTTATCAATTAAAACATTAACATCTAACATCATAATAACAAATAAAAATAACACAGTAATGGCTCCAACATAAATAATAATTAACATTATTGATAAAAATTCAACTTCTGAAATTAATAATAATCCTGTCGAATTTGTAAAAACTAATATTAAGAAAAATGCAGAATATATTGTATTTGTAGAATATATTACAAATATAGCTGAAGTTAAAGCTATAGTTGAAAAAGTATAAAAAAAAATTGTTTCAAAATCCATAAAATATATAATTTTATCTTAAAAGATATATATTTTATTATTTTTATTTAATTAATAAAAAAATAAATAAGAATAATAAAATAGTAATAATATTAAAATAATAAATAATAGAAAAGAAAATAATATTTATTAAAAAAATAGTACTAATTAACATTAATAAAGAATAATGGTAAATATAACCAGTTTGTAGTAAAATTATTTGTTGACTTAAAAAAGAAAAAATTGTTGTTAAACCATAAGGACCGCACATTTCAATTAAACCTTTATCAATCATTTTATATGTAACATTATAACCAATTTTTAAAATATATTGATTAATAAATTCATAATAAATTTTATCAAAATACCATTTTCGATTTAAAAAGTTATAAAAATAAAGACCATATTCTGAAATTTTTAAATTATATAAAAATTTAAATTTAAAAAAATATAAATAAAAAGCGCCAAATAAACCACAAAAACTTAAAATAACTGGTAATAATTTAAAAAAAGTAGGTAAAAATTCAGCATCAATCATTTGATTATTGAATGGATTTATATAAATTGAATTATTCCAAAAATCTGAACCTAAACCTACAAACATATCTTTAGAAATATAACCAATAAAAATACTACCAAAAGCTAATAAACCTAAAGGAATTCCCATTTCTAAAGGAACATCATGAGCATTTTTAATGATATTTTTATAAGCATTCGTTTCACTTAAAAAAGCAAAAAATAATAAACGAGTAGAATAAAATGCAGTAAAAAAAGCACCTATTGTACCTAACCAATAAGCAAAATGACCTGTTTCACTAAAACTAGCAAAAGCTACTTCTAAAATTAAATCTTTAGAATAAAATCCAGTTAAAAAAGGGAAACCCATTAATGATAATGAACCTATTAAAAACATTATATAAGTAAAAGGTAGGATACGTCTTAAACCTCCCATTTTTCTAATATCTTGCTCATCACCCATTGCATGAATTACTGCACCAGAACATAGAAATAATAAAGCTTTAAAATAAGCATGATTTGATAAATGGAAAATCGCTAAAGGGTAATTTGATAATCCACAAGCAAAAAACATATAACCTAATTGACTGCAAGTAGAATAAGCGACTATTTTTTTAAAATCATTTTGTACTAACCCGATAGTACTTGCAAAAAAAGCAGTAGAAGCACCTATAATTGTAATTATTTTTAAAGAAAACATTGAATATTCAAAAATAGGTGAACAACGTGCTGTTAAATATACACCAGCTGTTACCATTGTTGCTGCATGTATTAAAGCAGAAACAGGTGTAGGACCTTCCATAGCATCAGGTAACCATAAATGTAAAAAAATTTGAGCCGATTTACCCATTGCTCCTATAAAAATTAAAATACAAGCTACATCAATAATACTTAAAATATAATTAAAAAAAATAAATTTAAAATCTTCTACAATAGAAATGGCAGCAAAAGTACTAAAGTATTCAATTGTTCTTATATTATAAAAAATAGTTAATACCCCTAATAGTAAAATTAGATCACTAATTCTATTAACTAACATTGCTTTAATAGCTGCTTTATTTGCTTGTAATCTTGTAAACCAAAAATTAATTAATAAATAAGAACAAAAACCAACACCTTCCCATCCAACAAACATTTGCATAAAATTATCACCAGTAACTAATATAATCATAAAAAAAGTAAATAATGATAAATATGACATAAATCTCGATAAATGTGGATCGTGGGCCATATATTGTGATGAATATAAATGAACTAAAGTTGAAATACTAGTTACAACAACTAACATTATCATAGTTAAACTGTCAAATAAAAAACACCAATTACAATTAAATAAACCACTATTAATCCAATTTGAAATATAAATAATATATTCATATTCATTAGTAATTGAATTATATATAATAATTAATGAAAAAAGACAACTTAAAAAAGTTGTTAACGTAGTTATAAATACCGAACCTTTACGACCAATATAAAAACCAAATAGTCCAGCTGCTACTGAACCTAAAAAAGGTAAAAAAATTAAAGCTAATAATAACATATTAAAATAAAATAAATTTAAAATATTCGAAAATATTTCTAATTAAATAATAAATATTTAATTTTTTTTAATAAATCCAAATTATTGAATTTATTTATTAAAATAAAATAAATTTAAAATATTCGAAAATATTTCTAATTAAATAATAAATATTTAATTTTTTTTAATAAATCCAAATTATTGAATTTATTAAAATAATAACAATAAATTTTATTTATATTTTTTCAATTTACCATTCTAAAGCATCACTACACCAAATATAAATAAAACCTATAACTAATTCAACTAAAAATTCAATCATTGTCCAAAATCCCCATGAAAAATTTGAACTTAAAGTTAAAACCCAAGGAAAAATAAAAACAGCTTCCAAATCAAAAATAATAAAAAGAATAGCTACTAAATAAAATTTTACATCAAAAACTTTTCTAGCATCATCATAAGGATTAAATCCACATTCATAAGCTGTCAACTTTTCTAAATCATCTTTTTGTTTAATTAATCCAAAAGATAAAATGAAAATTAAAATAGATAAAAATAAACTTAATACTAAAAATATAAAAATATTTAAATAATTTAATAACATATTTATAAAAATTTTTTAAGATATAATATAATTAAACGGAAAAAACGGGACTTGAACCCGCGACCTATAGCGTGACAAGCTACCACTCTAACCAACTGAGCTACTTTTCCAAAAATATTATATTTTATTTGAATATTTCATTAATGTAAATTTAATGCATCATTAATATATATACATGTTAAAATAGTAAAAACATATGCTTGAATTAAAGCTACGGCTATTTCCAAACCAACTAATAAAACAATAATTATTAAAGGAATAAAATGTGCTATAAAAATAAAACTATTAACATTTAACATAGTCCAAGCAAATCCTGCAATTACTTTTAATAAAGTATGTCCAGCCATCATATTTGCAAATAATCGTACCGGTAAACTAATAACACGAAAAATATATGAAACTAATTCAATAGGTACTAAAATAGGAACTAATGCTATACTTGCACCACTAGGTAATAATAAATTTAAAAAATTTAATTTATGTTTTTTTATACCAATTATGTTAAAACCTAAATAAATAGTTAATGCTAAAGTAAAAGTAATAATTAAATGACTAGTCACAGTAAAACTATACGGAACCATTCCAATTAAATTACATAATAAAATAAAAAAAAAAACAACAAAAATTAATGAAACAAAATATTTACCCACTTTACCTATACTTGAATAAGTTAATTCAATAGTAACATTGAAAATCATTTCAAAAATTTGTTGAAAACGTGTTGGAATAAATTTAGTTTTTATACATGTAAAAATATATAAATAACTTAAACCTATTATTAAGATTAAAGAAGCGTTAGTAAATATAAAAGGTATTTGAAAAATAGGTAAAATTTCAAATTGTTCTAAAGGACTAAACATAAAGATTTTTAATTTATTAAATATAAATTAATTACCACCCCACCAGTAAACAGCTACAAATAAAAATAACCAAACAACATCAACAAAATGCCAATACCATGCAGCAGCTTCAAAACCAAAATGATGTTGTTTTGTAAAATGATGATTAATTAATCTTAAAGTACTTACTATAATAAAAATAGTACCTACAATAACATGTATACCATGAAAACCTGTTAATAAAAAAAAAGTAGTACCATAAATACTATCAGAAATTGAAAAAGTACTTTCAATATATTCATATGCTTGAATTAAAGAAAAAAAAAAAGCTAATAAAATAGTAATAATTAAACTTAAAATTGCATTTTTTCTATCACCGAATACGATAGAGTGATGTGCCCATGTAATTGTTGCTCCTGATGATAATAAAATTATAGTATTTAATAAAGGAATACCCCAAGCATTAACAGTTTCAATACCTAATGGTGGCCATAACGACCCAATCTCTGGGGTTGGTGCTAAAGCAGAATGGAAAAAAGCCCAAAAAAAACTAATAAAAAATAGTAATTCACTAAAAATAAATAAAAGCATACCATTTCTTAAACCTAATTGTACTTGTTTTGTATGTTGACCTTCATATACAGCTTCTCTAACTATATCACGAAACCATGTATACATAGTTAAAATAACCATTAAAAAACCTGTTAAAGTTAAAAAATTACTACCTATATAACCATGAAAATACATAGCACTACCAAAAGTGAAAAAAAAAAGCCCAAATGAAATAACAAAAGGCCATGGACTTGGATCTACTAAATGGTACGGGTGATTTTGTGTATTCTGTGTATTTTGTGTGATTTCTTTTAAAAATTTTAAATCATTTTGAAATTTATTGATATTAGAATCATTTGTTGTTGTTGTTTCAATTTGTAAATTTTTTTTATTAATATAATAATAATTTTTCATAATAATTTAAGAACTTGTAATAATTAATTATTTATTGATAAATAATTTTAATAATTTAATCAAAAATAAGATTAAATTTTAATTTTTTAATATTTTTATAATATTGTTTTTTTGTATTAATTGTTTTACTTTTATTTTTTGAAGTTTGAATAATTTCATTTGTTAAATTTTTTAAATTTGTATTTAAAAGTAACCAAGATACTGATTTTTTAATTTGTTTATCTTCATTTAAAAGCATTAAAAAATAACGATCTTTTTTTTTTTTTTTATTTCTTTTTTTATTAGGAATACTAATAGCTTTTAATTTCGGTAATAAATTATCAATTGATTTAAATAAAATAAAATTAGGTTTTTGTTTTGTAGTTTTTTTTAAATTAATTAAAATATTTTTAAATATATTTTCTGAACAGGTTTTTTTACCTTTTTTTAATAACATATTTATAAATAATTTTTTTATTTTATACTCTTCGTATTTTAGTTCCATATTTTGATCTCGATGTTTTACGTGAATAAATACCCAATAAATCATATTTACCTCTAATTACATGATATTTTACTCCAGGTAAATCTTTTACCCGACCACCCCTAATTAATACAATTGAATGTTCTTGTAAAGTATGACCTATACCCGGAATATATGTAATTATTGTATATCTACTTGATAGATGGACTTTTGCTACTTTACGCATAGCTGAATTTGGTTTTTTTGGGGTTGTATTATAAACTTTTAAACAAATACCTTTACGTTGAGGACATTGTTTTAAAGCTGGGCTTTTGTTTCTTTTTTTTTTTTCTAAACGTTTTTGTTTTTTTAAAAATAATTGATTTATTGTTGACATATTATCTTCTAATGATTGAATAATAACGGACTCGAACCGCTAACATTTTCGGTGTAAACGAAATACTCTACCAATTGAGCTAATTATTCGATGGGCCTAAGTAGATTTGAACTACTGACTTTACACTTATCAGGCGTATACTCTAACCAACTGAGTTATAGGCCCTTTGAAGTAAAAGGATTCGAACCTTTGATTTTCCGTACCAAAAACGGAGGCCTTACCACTTGGCTATACTTCAAAATAAAATATATGCTTAGAAAGACTTGAACTTTCATTTTATAGATCCGCAATCTAACGCTTTATCCAATTAAGCTATAAGCATAACTTTAATTTTTTTTTATAATTTTAATATTGATTAATGTATTTTTTGATAAAAATTTTTTAATTAAAATTAAAAAATTTAATAATTGAAAAATATTTTTAAATTTTATATCAATTTTTGGTGTATAATTTTTAATTATAAAATGTTCACGTGATTTTTTATTAACATGAGGTGATCTTAATAAAGTAAAAATTTTATTTTTACTTTTTATTTGAAAAATTCCATGTATTTGAATATTTTTTAATTTATTAATATTTTTTAACTTTAATAAATTTTGTTTAAGTTGTTTTATTTTTTGAAATGATTTAAAAGTTATTCTTAAAAGATACATATTTTTAATAATAAAAATTGTCTGGAGGTGGATTTGAACCACCGACACAAAGATTTTCAGTCTTTTACTCTAACCAACTGAGCTATCCAGACTAAATATTATATTAATAAATATAAATAAATTTTGTTTAAATTTATTAATATAATATTAGGGGAAATAAATAGAAATAAAATAAATTGTGTATTAGTAATTAATACTATACTTTGCATTTTATTTATTTTTGATATATACATTTTTCTTAATATTTTTTCAAAATAAATAATTTTAATTATTTTTAGATAATAAAAAGAACTTAAAACACTTATTAAAATACCAAAAAAAACTAAACTAAAATAATTATTTTTAATAGCTGAAAAAAATATAAATAATTTTGAAAAAAAACCTGCTAATGGTGGGATACCTGCTAATGAAAAAATATTTATAATAATAATAATAGCAATTAATTTATTAATAGTATGTATATTTGATAAATCTGTTAAATATTTAATTGGTTTATGATTTATATTTAAAGATAAATATGAAGTCCATAAATTAATACTTGTTATAATATAAATAAGAACATATAATAAAATAAATGGAATATTATTTAACATATTTGAAGTAAATCCTATTAAAATAAAACCTACATGACTGATAGAACTATAAGCTAATAATCTTTTAATCTTTTTTTGTTGTAATGCGGATAATGCACCTATTAACATAGATAAAAATGAAATAATATAAAAAAAAATTTCAAAAAAATATGAAATATTAAAAAAAATTTCAAAAAATAAACGAATTAAAATACCAATAAAAGCTATTTTAGGAACAATAGCAAAAAAACTAGAAATATTATTAGGAGCACCTTCATAAACATCAGGTAACCAAAAATGAAAAGGTGAAGCTCCTACTTTAAATAAAATACCAACTAAAATAAAGATTAATCCATAAGATAAACTTATTAAAATATTAATATTTTCTAAAAAATTTATATTTGATAATATTAAAAAAATATTATTAAAATTTAAGGAACCTGTAATAGTATAAATTATTGAAGAACCAAATAATATAAAACCTGAAGCAATTGATCCTAAAATAAAATATTTTAATCCAGCCTCAATAGATAATATTGATTTTTTTTGTGTAGATGTTAAAATATAAAAACTTAAACTTTGTAATTCTATTGCTAAATACAAAGTAATTAAATGATTTGTCGATACTAATAACATTAAACCTAATAATGATATTAACATTAATATATTAATTTCATATGCATTTATTTTTTGTTGTATTAAATATTTTTGTTGTATTAAAAAACAAACAATTGTTGATAAAATTAAAATTACTTTAATAAATTGTGTAAAATTATTAATAATTAATACACCATTTAATATATTATTTGAAATATTTGTTATATTTAATGTTAATATTAAAAGAATTAATAATAAATATATTATTATAGTAGTAATATTTTTTATAATCAAAATTTTTTGCATATTTTGATTTTTTTTATAAAAAACTCCAAATAATAATAAAATTAATAAAATAGTTGTTAAAAAAAATTCAGGAATAATAATTTCAAAATTATTATTGAAAATTTCTTGAAAAATCATAATGTGATAAAAGAAATAAATATTTTTAAAATATTTACTTACTATATATGCTATATATTTATATAAAAATTAATTTATAAATATTTTTTTTTGATTAAAAAATTAATAAATAAAAATGTCATTAAAAAAAATTAAAAATTTTTCTATAAATTTCGGACCACAACATCCAGCTGCGCACGGTGTTTTACGTTTAATCTTAGAACTAAATGGTGAAGTAGTTCAAAAAGCTGATTCTCATATAGGTTTATTACATAGAGGTACTGAAAAATTAATAGAATATAAAAATTATTTACAAGCTTTACCTTATTTCGATAGATTAGATTATGTTTCAATGATGTGTCAAGAACATGCTTATGTTTTAGCTATTGAAAAATTATTAAATTGCGATATTCCTTTGAGAGCGCAATATATTAGAGTTTTATTTTCTGAAATAACACGTATTTTAAACCATTTATTAGCTGTTTGTTGTCATGCTTTAGATGTAGGAGCTATGACACCTTATTTTTGGGGATTTGAAGAACGTGAAAAATTAATGGAATTTTATGAAAGAGTTTCAGGTGCACGTATGCATGCCGCTTATTTTAGACCGGGTGGTGTTAATCAAGATTTACCTAAAGGATTATTAAATGATATATATATATTTTGTGATCAATTTAATACACGATTAGATGAAATTGAAGAGATGTTAACTAATAATAGAATTTGGAAACAAAGATTAGTTGATATTGGTATTGTTTCTGCTAAGGATGCTTTAAATTTAGGTTTTAGTGGAGTAATGTTACGTGGATCTGGAATTTCATGGGATTTACGTAAAACTCAACCTTACGAAATTTATGATCAATTAGACTTTGATATACCTGTTGGTACAAATGGTGATTGTTATGATCGTTATTTAATTAGAATTGAAGAAATGCGACAATCTATTCGAATTATTTTACAAATACTTAATAAAATTCCTAATGGTCCTATAAAATTAGATGATAAAAAAATTACTAATCCAAATCGAATTCAAATTAAAAATTCAATGGAATCTTTAATACATCATTTTAAATATTATTCTGAAAATATTAGTATAAATAGTGGAGAAACTTATACTGTAATTGAAGCACCTAAAGGTGAGTATGGTGTTTATTTAGTATCTGATGGCACAAATAAACCTTATAGATGTAAAATAAAATCACCAGGATTTTTACATTTACAAGCATTAGATTTTTTAGCTAAAAATCATATGATTGCTGATGTTGTTACAATTATAGGTACTTTAGATGTTGTATTTGGTGAAATTGATCGTTAATTAAAAAATATGTTGAAACAAAAAATTAAATTTTTTAAAAAATATAAATTAAATCAATTACAAAAAATTAAACAAACTTATAAATATATATATATATTTCGTTATAATGATTTAAATATTAACGAAATAATAACTTTAAAAAAAATTCTTAAAAAATTAGATTATAAATCTTTAATCTTAAAACAAAACTTAACTACTCATATTTTTTCAAAATTAAAAGGACAAGGTTCTATTTTAGTAATATATGGAGATAAAAATTTAAATTTAATAAAAAATTTAACTTCTTTTAAAAAACTTGAATTAATTTATTTAAATATTCAAAATAATATTTATTCAAATTTAAAATTAAAACAAATAATATCTCAAAATTATCCACCTTTAAATAATTTAGTAATTCAACCTTTTTTAAATTTTATATATTATTTAAGAAAAATTTAAAAAGGCGATTATAACTTAAAGGTAGAGTGTTAGATTGTGGGTCTAAGTGTTATGGGTTCAAATCCCATTTTTCGCCCATCTTATTTATTTAAATTTTTATGTTTAATAAGTTTATATTAATTTTTTTACTTATTTTGCCATTGATTGCAATTATTATATTATCTTTTGTAAAAAATGAAAAATTTATAAAAAATTTTAGTATTTTTATGTCTTTTTTCATTTTTTTAATGTCATTACCTTTATGGATTTTATTTGATAAATCAACTTCTAATTTTCAATATTTATTTAAAATAGAGTGGATTAGTCAATTTAATATTAATTTTTATTTAGGTCTTGACGGTATTTCATTATTTTTTATAATTTTAACAACATTCTTGATTCCAATATGTATGTTAATAAGCTATGAAATTATTACAAAAAATATAAAAGAATATTTTATTTTATATTTTATTTTAGAATTTTGTTTAATTATTTCATTTAGTGTATTAGATATTCTTATTTTTTATATTTTCTTTGAAAGTGTATTAATTCCAATGTTTTTAATTATTGGTATTTGGGGATCAAGAGAACGTAAAATTAAAGCTTCATATTTATTTTTTATGTATACATTAGCAGGTTCATTATTTATGTTTATAGCTATTATTCATTTATTTTTAACTGTTGGTACTACAGATTATCAAATATTATATTATAGTAATTTTAATTTCTCATATGAAAAATTATATTTCTTAGCTTTTTTTTTATCATTTGCTGTTAAAGTTCCAATGTTACCTTTTCATGTTTGGTTACCTGAAGCTCATGTTGAGGCACCTACAGCAGGTTCTGTATTATTGGCTGGTATTTTATTAAAATTAGGATCATATGGTATGATAAGATTTTTAGTTCCTTTATTCCCGAAAGCTACTTTATATTTTACACCTTATATTTTAGTATTATGTTTAATATCAGTTATTTATGCTTCATTAACAGCTATAAGACAAACAGATTTAAAACGTATTATTGCTTATGCTTCAGTTGCTCATATGAATTTTATTATTTTAGGTATATTTTCTTTAACTATTCAAGGTTTAGAGGGTAGTATTATTCAGATGATTAGTCACGGATTAGTATCAAGCGGTTTATTTTTTTCAATTGGATGTTTATATGATAGATATCATACACGTTTTATTAATTATTACGGAGGTTTAGCACATACAATGCCTTTATTTTGTATTGCATTATTTATTTATGTATTAGCAAATATGTCTATTCCAGGTTCAAGTAGTTTTGTTGGAGAAATTCTTATTTTAACAGGTATTTTTGAAGATAATACTACAACAGCTGTTTTTGCAACAATTGGTATGTTTTTAGGTGGTATTTATTCTTTATTATTTTATAATCGAATTTGTTACGGTAATATTCAAAATATTTATTTAAAAATTTATTATGATTTAACTTATCGTGAATTTTTAATACATTTAATATTAATTGCAAATATTTTTTTATTAGGTTTATATCCTAAAATTTTTGAAAGTTGTTTGCATGAAAGTGTATCTAAAATTTTAATACATATTGATTTTTCTTATTTTTATTAAATAAAATATTTTTATTTTATTTAATAAAAGCCCTTTTAGTCTAATGGTTAGGACATTGCCTTTTCACGGCAAAGATACGAGTTCAATTCTCGTAAAGGGTATAAAAATATATATTTAATATATTTTTTAATAATTATAAATTTTTATAATTATTTTATAATATGATAGTTTAATAACCTATATGGCTATTGAATTATCATATATATTGGAATCAAATATTAAAAAATATAAAGATGAAAAAAGTTTACAAGAAACAGGTATTGTTCTTTCAATGAGCGACGGTATTGCTAGATGTTATGGTTTAACTAAAATTCAAGCCGGTGAAATGGTTGAATTTAATAATGGTAATATTAAGGGAATGGCTTTAAATTTAGAACCTGATGTTGTTGGTGTTGTTGTTTTTAGTAATGATAGAGAAATTCAAGAAGGTAATTTTGTAAGAAGAACTGGATCTATTGTTAGTGTTCCTGTAGGACCAGAAGTATTAGGTAGAGTAGTAGATGCTTTAGGACAACCTATTGACGGTAAAGGTCAAATTAATAGTAAATTAGAAAGTAGAGTAGAAGTTAAAGCTCCAGGTATTATGCCTAGAGAAAGTGTTAAAGAACCTGTACAAACAGGTTTAAAAGCTGTAGATAGTTTAATTCCTATTGGTAGAGGACAAAGGGAATTAATTATTGGTGATAGACAAACCGGAAAAACTTCTATTGCTATTGATACTATAATTAATCAAAGAGAACCTCATTTAAAAAAAGATACAAATAATCAATTATACTGTATTTACGTAGGTGTAGGTCAAAAAAGATCAACAATTGCTGAATTAACTAAAACTTTAGAAGAAAAAAATGCAATGTTTTTTTCTGTTATTGTAGCAGCTACTGCTTCTGATTCTGCGCCTTTACAATATTTAGCACCTTATACTGGTTGTGCTTTAGGTGAATATTTTAGAGATAATGGGAAACATGCTGTTATTTTTTATGATGATTTATCAAAACAAGCTGTAGCTTATAGACAAATGTCTTTATTATTAAGAAGACCTCCAGGTCGAGAAGCTTACCCAGGTGATGTATTTTATTTACATTCTCGTTTATTAGAAAGAGCTGCTAAAATGAATAGAAAAATAGGTGGTGGTTCTTTAACAGCTTTACCTATTATCGAAACACAAGCAGGAGACGTTTCTGCATATATCCCAACTAATGTTATTTCAATTACTGATGGACAAATTTTTTTAGAAACTGAATTATTTAATGAAGGTCAAAGACCTGCAATTAGTGTTGGTTTATCTGTAAGTCGTGTAGGTTCTGCAGCTCAAATTAAAGCTATGAAACAAATAGCAGGTACTATGAAATTAGAATTAGCACAATTTAGAGAAGTACAAGCTTTTGCACAATTTGGTTCTGATTTAGATGCAACTACTCAACAACAATTAAATAGGGGGGTTAGATTAACAGAAATGTTAAAACAAGGTTTAAATATACCTTTATCTGTTGAAGATCAAATTGTAATTATTTATTTAGGTGTACGAGGTTTCTTAGATAAAATTGCTGTAGATAAAATTTCAATTTTTGAAACTAATTGGTTAAATTTTATTCAAAACAATCATTCTGATATTTTAGAAGAAATTTTAACAAAAAAAGAAATTTCAAAAGAATTAGATAAAAAATTAAATACTTTAGCTATCGATTTTACTAATAATTTTATTACTAAATAAAAAAAATAATAAAAAAATATTAAACAATATTTTTTTTATTACGCATAATTTTAATTTGATATATTTAATTAAATTAATGTTATTAATTTAATTTATAAGTAATATAATAATAAATTACTTATAAATTAAATTATTTATTAATACTATAACGTACTAAATATGCTTCAAATTTACCTAAAAATGGTATAATTATGATAAAAAAAAAAAAATAATAAATCATACTTATAATACCAATTTCAGTATAAGGATATTCAACTGGACATTGTCCAATCCAACCTAATATTAAGAAAGCTATAACTAATAACCAATAACAAACTTTAAAAATAGGTCTAAAAGCTGTACTTCTAATTTCAGATGAATTTGTAAAAGGTATAGTTAATAAAATTATTAATGAACCAAACATTGCAACAACTCCACCAATTTTATTAGGAATAGATCTTAAAATTGCATAAAAAGGTAAGAAATACCATTCAGGAACAATATGTAAAGGTGTTTTCATTGGATTTGCTTCAATATAATTATCTGGATGACCTAAAGTATTTGGATAATAAAAAACAAAAATAAAAAAAACTAAAAATAAAACCATTAAACCGAATAAATCTTTTGTATAAAAATAAGGGTAAAAAGGTATATTTTCAGTTTTTAATGTAATACCTAATGGATTATTAGAACCAACTTCATGTAATAAAATTAAGTGAACTAATACAGCACCTACTATTATAAAGGGAAGAGTAAAATGTAAACTAAAAAAACGATTTAATGTTGGATTATCAACAGCAAAACCTCCCCATAACCAATCAACAATATCTTTACCTATTAAAGGAATTGCAGAAAATAAATTAGTAATAACAGTTGCACCCCAAAAACTCATTTGTCCCCAAGGTAAAACATAACCCATAAAAGCAGTAGCCATCATTAAAATAAAAATAATTACACCTGAGCACCATAGAGCTTCTCTCGGTGTTATATAAGAACCATAATATAAACCTCTAAAAATATGTACGTATACTATAATAAAAAAAAAAGAAGCTCCATTTGCATGTGTATATCTAATTAACCAACCATTATTAACATCTCTCATAATATGTTCAACACTATTAAAAGCTAAATCGATATGTGGTGTATAATGCATTGCTAAAAAAATACCAGTTAAAATTTGTACTACTAACATAATACCGGCTAACGAACCGAATCCAAAAAAATAATTTAAATTAATAGGAGTAGGATAATCTATTAAATGATTATTAATAACTGCAAATAATGATTTTTTGTTCCATCTCATAATATGAAATGAAAAATTACCTAAAAACAAAAATAATTAATAAATTTAATAAATAAAATATTATATATTTATTTTTTTATCCCAAGGATTATTAAATTCAAATACTCTATATTGTTGTGATAAATTAATAGGTTCGTAAACAACTCTTTTTTTTAATTCATTATAAAAAACTTCTAAAAAACCACTTAAAGGGAAATCTTTACGTAAAGGATGTCCTTCAAAACCATAATCAGTTAAAATTCTTCTTAAATCTGGATGATTTAAAAAAAAAATACCAAACATATCCCAAACCTCCCTTTCACACCAATTTGCAGCTCTATATATTTTAATAATAGAATTTATAGGTTGTAATTCATTAATTATAATTTTAATCTTTAAACGACTATTAAAACGTATACTTAATAAATTATAAATAATTTCAAAACGTTTTTCTTTATTAATATAATCAACAGCACAAATTTCAGATAATACTTTAAATTGTGTATTTGTATGATTTTTTAAAAAAAATAGAATAGGAATTAATTTATCTGAAGAAATATTAATACATAATTCATTTTTATATAAAGTATAATTTATTATAGGTAAAATTTGTAATAAATATTGACTAAATTTTTTTAAAATTTTCATAAATTAAAAATAATTATAAATATTAAATTTTTATATATTATTAAAAAATAAATATTTTTTTTTTAAATTTTTAGATATTTAATATAAATAATTATATAACAGAGTAAAAATATGATAAAAATTTATTTTTATCATATTTTGTAGGATTTAATTTTAATTAAAAAGCAAATAAAATTAAAAAAGCCATCATTAAACAGAATAAAGCAATTGCTTCAGTTAAAGCAAAACCTAAAATAGCAGTTCTCATTAATTCTTGTTGTAAAGAAGGATTTCTTGAAATACCTATAATTAAAGAACCAAAAACATTACCGATACCGATACCAGCACCAATTAATCCTAAAGTAGCTAATCCTGCACCTAAAAATTTAGAAGCTTGTAATAACATAAATATATTATTAATTTTTTAATTATTTAAAATATCTTAAAGAATATATTTTTTTAATATTATAATTTAAGATCGTGGTATTAAATTATAAGTATATTAAATTTGTACTATTTTATTTAAAATTTGAATTTTATTATTTATATTTTTAATTTTCAATTTTTTTACCGTGAACTAATGTTACATATACAATGTAAAAAAAGAATAAAGCTGAAAAAAATGAAATATAAGAACCAAAACTACTTACAGCATTCCAACCACTCATAGCATCAGGAAAATCGGGGATTCTTCGAGGCATACCCGCTAAACCTAAAAAATGCATTGGAAAAAAGTTAACATTTACCCCAATAAAAAATAACCAAAAATGGATTTGTCCTAAAATTTCAGGATATCTACGACCAGAAATTTTTCCAATCCAAAAATAAAATCCAGTAAATATACCAAAAACAGCACCCATAGATAATACATAATGAAAATGCCCCACAATATAATAAGTATCATGTAACGCAATATCTAAACCCGAATTAGACATAACTACACCAGTTACTCCGCCCATAACAAATAATAAAATAAAACCTAAAACAAATAATAAAGGTGTTTCAAATTTTAGAGAACCTCCCCATAAAGTTGCTAACCAACTAAATATTTTAATACCCGTTGGTACCGCAATAATCATAGTAGCTGCTGAAAAGTAAGCGCGTGTATCTACATCTAAACCAACAGTAAACATGTGGTGCGCCCATACAATTGAACCTAATAAACCTATAGATAACATAGCATAAACCATACCTAAATAACCAAATACATTTTTTTTTGCAAAAGATGCAGAAACTTGACTAATAATACCAAATGCCGGTAAAATTAAAACATAAACCTCTGGATGACCAAAAAACCAAAATAAATGTTGATATAATACTGGATCACCTCCACCTGATGGATCATAAAATGAAGTATTTAAATTTCTATCAGTTAGTAACATAGTAATTGCCCCAGCTAGTACAGGTAAAGTTAATAATAAAAGAAATGCAGTAATTAATATAGACCATACAAATAAAGGTAATCTATGAAAACTTAAACCAGGAGCTCTCATATTATAAATTGTTGAAATAAAATTAATAGCACCTAATAAAGAAGAAATACCTGATAAATGTAAACTAAAAATAGCTAAATCTACAGAAGGTCCTGAATGTGCTTGAACACTAGATAATGGTGGATAAACTGTCCAACCAGTACCAGCCCCAGATTCAACGATAGCTGAAGAAACTAATAATAATAAAGAAGGAGGCAATAACCAAAAACTAATATTATTCATACGAGGAAAAGCCATATCCGGAGCACCTATCATTAAAGGAACAAACCAATTACCAAAACCACCGATTAAAGCAGGCATAACTAAAAAGAAAACCATAATAAAAGCATGTGCGGTAACAACAACATTATATAATTGATGATTTCCCATAAAAATTTGATTACCTGGTTGTGCTAATTCCATTCTAATTAAAAGAGAAAATGTTGTACCAACAACACCAGCAAAAGCACTAAAAATTAAATATAAAGTTCCAATATCTTTATGATTTGTTGAAAAAAGCCATCTTGTTGACCATTGTTTTATATTTTGAAAATTCATTTTTAAATATTTTTTTTAATTTATTTTAAATGCAAAATTATTTATATTTTTATTAAAAAAGCGTTGGCTTTTTTAATTTCCATTATTTATGGAAAAATTGCTTAATTTTGTTAATTATTTGTTTAATATCTGTAAATAATAATATTACTATAAAAATTATACCAATGATTTTAAATATCATATATGTTTTTACTTATTATACATTAAAATCAAAATTAATTTTATTTTTTAACCAAGTTAAATAATCTTCTAATGATACTGCTTCTATAACAATAGGCATAAATCCATGATTTACTCCACAAATTTCACTACATTGTCCATAAAAAACACCCTCTCTTTTAATAAACATCGAAGTTTGATTTAAACGACCTGGACAAGCATCTAATTTTATACCTAATGATGGTATAGCCCATGAATGTAATACATCCGATGCAGTAATTAATACTCTAATATGACTATTAGTTGGAACTACTACGCGATTATCCACTTCTAAAAGTCTAAATTGACCAATAGCTAAATCATCTTCTTGTACCATATAACTATCAAAAATTAAAGGTTCATCTGAAAATTCTAAATTATCTGAATATTCATAACTCCAATACCATTGACTACCAATTACTTTTAAAGTAATAATTGGGTCAATTACTTCATCCATTGAATATAATAATGCGAAAGAAGGAACTGCAACTGTTAATAAAATTAAAGCTGGAATTGAAGTCCAAATAATTTCTATAGTAGCTCCATGTACAACAGTTGATGATATTTTATTTTTTTTTTCATCAAAAAGAGTAATAACTCTAAATAACATCCAACAAACAAATACAGTAATCATAATTAAAAAAAACATTAAATCATGGTGAAAGTTAATAATACCTTCCATAACTGGAGTTGCTGGATCTTGAAAACCTAATTGCCAAGGTTCTGCCATATCTAAAAAAGTAAATTGATTATTTATATAATTTGTTATTGTCATAATATTGTTGATTTTTTTTAATATATACAAAATTAAATATTGTTGAATTTTTTAATTCAAAAAAATATAAATAGTATTATTTATATTTAGAAAAACTAATAAAATATTTTTTTTCTTAAATAATATAAAATTTTTAAAAAATAATTTCTATTAAAACATTATATTTTTAAAATTAAAAATTTTATTATAATTATATAACATTTTATAGATATAAATCTCTTTTATATTATAATTTGATATTTATGAAAATATTAATGCATTTTTTTTAAAAAAAAACGATCCCTCCTTATTTTTTTTATCTATTTTAAATTAACTTGTTATAATTTTTTTTATCTATTTTAAATTAACTTGTTATAATTTTTTTTATCTATTTTAAATTAACTTGTTATAATTTTTTTTTAAGAAAAATCTTCCGATAATTCTGTAATTAATAAATTAAAATCCCCACTTGATATGTAACGTGGATGAAAGTGGTCATCATCTATACATAGAGTAAAGATATTAATTCTGTTTTTTAATAATAAAAATATAATTTTTAAATTAATATAAGGTAAAACGTTATGTAAGTATAAGATAAAAATGCTGATGCTTATACTTAAGAATAAAAATAAGAATAAAATTTTTAATTTTTTTTGCATAATCTTATTAAATTTCTTTTAAAATTTCTTTTAAAATTTCTATTTAATTTATTAAATTATTATAAATCTAAATTTAAATTCCCTTTTGTTAAAAAGTATTTTAAATAAAATTTTATTTTTATAACTTGAATTTAATTAATTTCAGATATTATAAAATTTTTTTGATTTATAATAATTTAATAAATTAAATAAAACAGGAAAAATGGGACTTGAACCCATAACAATAATTTTGGAGACTACGATTTTACCAATTAAACTATTTTCCTTATATTTTTGAAAATTAATTTAAGAATGTTTAAAGATCTCTTCCAGACACAGGTTCCCCTACGACTACCTTGTTACGACTTCATCAAAGTTACTAATTACTTTTTAAGAATTTTAATTTATTTAATATAAATTATAAATCATTATAATTAAAAAATTACATAATAATATTAAATAATTAAAAATTATTTTAAAAATAATCAACTTCCCTGATGTGACGGGCGGTGTGTACAAAGTCCAGTAACATATTCACCGCAGCATGCTGTTCTGCGATTACTAGCGATTCCAACTTCATAAGGGCGAGTTTCAGCCCTTAATCCGAACTAGGATAATTTTTAAAGATTTGCTCCAACTTTGATCATTATTGCTTCTCATTGTAATTATCATTGTAGCACGTGTGTAGCCCAACTCATAAGGGCCATGAAGACTTGACGTCATCCCCACCTTCCATTAACCTATCATTAATTTTTTTATTAGAGTGCTTTTATTCTTTTTAATAAAATAGCAACTAACAATAGGGGTTGCGCTCGTTAAAGGATTTAACCAAACATTTCACAACACGAGCTGACGACAGCCATGCAACGCCTGTTTCTTATATAATATTTTATATAAAAATTAGCAAGAGTTGGTAAGGTTCTGCGCGTATTATCGAATTAAACCACATGCTCCACCGCTTGTGTAGACTCCCGTCAATTCCTTTGAATTTCAATCTTGCGATTATACTTTTCAGGCGGAGTGCTTAACGCGTTAGCTATTATATCTAAAAATTCTAAATATTAGCACTCATCGTTTACAGCATGGACTACCGGGGTATCTAATCCCGTTCGCTACCCAAGCTTTCGTTTCTCAGTGTCAGTATATACCCAGATAATTGCCTTCGCCATTGGTCTTCCTTCTATTATCAACGTATTTTATCACTCCAATAGAAATTCCATTATCCTCTATTTATACTCCAGTTTATCAGTTTTGAAAAAATGTATAAAGTTGAGCTTTAATTTGTTTCTTTCAACTTAAAAAACCACCTACAAACCCTTTACGCCTAATCATTCCGAATAATGCTCGCTCCTCCCGTATTACCGCGGCTGCTGGCACGGGTATTAGCCGGAACTTCTTTTTTAAGTACTGTCATTTTCCTCCTTAATGAAAGAGCTTTACAACCTAATTAGCCTTCATCACTCACTCGGTATTGCTGGATCAAGCTTTCGCTCATTGTCCAAAATTCCCCACTGCTGCCTTTAAAAAAGTTTGGGCCGTGTCTCAGTCCCAATGTGGCTGATCATTCTTTCAAACCAGCTAAAGATAATAGGCTTGGTAGTCTTTTAAACTACCAACTACCATAATCTTGCGCAAACTCATCTTTTAACGTTAAAAAACTTTAATTTATTTATTCCGAATTTTTAAAAAACTAATTATTCCGAATTAAAAGGTAGATAATTCACGTGTTACTCACCCGTCCGCTATGTTTTAAAAACATTCAACTTGCATGTGTTAAGCATACCGATAGCATTTATTCTGAGCCAGGATCAAACTCTATTTAATTTTTATATTAATGATTTAATATATATTTTTAAAATAACAAAGATTTAAATTTTAATAATATAACATTCTTATATTAATTCTCATTTTATATTGTCTTAAAGGATAAAAAATTTCTATTATTTTTATTTAAATTATATTTAAAAAACATTTATTTATTTATTATAAATGTTTTTTTAATTTTTATTTTTATCACTATCTCTTAAAAAAGATGTATTGGTTATAAAATAATAGCAGACTCCTCTTAACAAAATACTCGATGTCCCCTCTGGGTAGTTTTCATGTAAATTAAATAAAACATCATTTCTTTGAATTGCAAATTTATTATTAGACAATTTTAAAGATAAATTTGTAATCTTTTTAGTAGTCATCGATATATATAATAATCTATTACCTATTTCACATCTATTAAACTATACGCTAGTTATGTAATATTCCACATTATTTGAATAATAGGCTAAAGAATTAAAACTGCAACAAAGCAAAAGGATTTATTTTCTTATTACTATTTTTTAAATTATTTAGAATAGTCTGAAATAATGGTGCTTTTTTCTATCTAAAAGGTGCAACTTCTTCTCTTTCAGATAAAAATTACTATCACATGATTCCCTACAGGAACATTCAGCAATATTTAAATTAAAAATAGAGTAAAAAGCTGTACCTCTTAATGTACTTAAATATATTTTTATTATTTTCTTGTGAAAAATATAAATAATAAATATTTATTTTAATTATAAAAAATTACAGTTACCTATATTTATAAAATTACGTATAAATATAAAAATATAAAATATATTTTTGGAGAAAGTAGGATTCGAACCTACGTAGAAATTACTTCAACAAATTTACAGTCTGCCACCTTTAACCACTCAGCCATTTCTCCTAATATGTGATTAGTGGGACTCGAACCCACAATATTTACTTGGAAGGAAAATGATTTACCAATTAATCTATAATCACAAAATAAATGTCAATTCTTTTATTATTCCCTTATTAAATTTAATGGAAATACCAAATACCGCCTTTGGGTCCATTTATTTAAAATATATAAAGCAAAAAAAGGGACTCGAACCCTCAACATTAACCTTGGCAAGGTTATACTCTACCATTGAGCTATTTTTGCTAAAAAATTATTTTTTTATTATTAAAAATGAATTTAATAATAAAAATAATTCATTATTATTTTTTGCATTTGTATGAATTGATACATCTATTGGGGGTATATCTTTAAATTTTAAAAATTCTGTTTTTAATTCGAAAAACTGTAAAACATTTTGAATTTGAAAATTAAAAATATTTCCATTTGTAAAATTAAAATTTATTTTAGTTAAATTTGGTAAAATGAAAATTAAAATTTTTTCTAAAAAATTAAAAATATTTTTTTTTCTTAAAGTTATTTTACAACCAATAATTGAATTTTTTTTTATTTTTAAAAAAATATTATTTTTTTTTGATTTTGTGATTATAGGTTTTTGATTCGTTATTAATTTTAAAAGTAAAATTATATTAATTAATTTTTTTTTTTCAATATTTGCATTTTTAAAACCAATATTTAAACAAATTTTAGTAATTTTAGTAATTTCAAATATATTTTTAAAATTTAATTTTGTTAAAAGATCGTAAACAGTAATATTTTGATAATGATTTTGTAAATTTTTTTCCATAGATTTTTATAAAATATTTGAAGCTAATGATAATATTTTGAAATTTTTTTGTTTTCTAAATTCAGAAGTAATTGGACCAAAGATACGTGTCCCTAAAGGTTTATTTTGATTATTTAAAATAATTATACAATTTTTATCAAATTTTATTAAATTACCTATAGTACTTTTTTTTTGATATGTTGTATGAATAATTAAAGCTTTAAATAAAGCTCCTTTAATTATTTTAATTTTTTTTTTTTGATTTAAACGTAATTTTTTTGCAGAAATTAAAATTGTATCACCAATTTTTCCTACTTTTTTTTTATAAATTTTTAAACATTGTCCTATTTTAATACCGCTATTATCGTTTACTTTTAATTTAGTTTGAATTTGAATCATAAATTTTATTAATGAAATGATGAGAGCAGGACTTGAACCTACATCTTCAGATTATGAGCCTGATAAGTTACCTATTACTCTATCTCATCTTATTACCCATTTTCGGAAGAAAAGGATTTGAACCTTTGATCTTCTGTTCCCAAAACAGATGCATTAGCCAGACTATGCTACCTTCCGTTTTAGAATAATAATAATAATGGTATTTTTATTTAAGAAATAATAATGATGGTAGGATTTGAACCTACAACATTAGGATTATGATTCCCACGCTCTACCATTAAACTACATCATCTTATTAATTATTAAGAAAATAAGTCGAAGTGGGATTTGAACCCACGAGTTAATAAATTAACTGATAGTTTAGCAAACTACTGCCGTAAACCTGACTTGGCTATTCGACCTAAAATATAAAACTTCTTTGATAGGATTTGAACCTACAACCTAATGGTTAACAGCCATTTGCTCTACCATTGAGCTACAAAGAAATAATTATATTTTAATTTTTAAAACGTTTAGTATTTTTAAGCTTAATATTTTACAATACTTATACTTAAAACCTATCAATGTAATCGTCTTTTACAGTTTTTATATGAAAAAATTTTTAAGAATGGTTTCTTACTTAGATGCTTTCAGTAATTATCCAAAATAAATTTAGCTACTCGGCGATGCTTTTCAACAACCGATACACCAGAGATTTACCCTTCTCGGTCCTCTCGTACTAGAGTTAGATTCTTTCATTTTTCAAAACATCTATAGAAGATAGGAACCAAACTGTCTCACGACGTTCTAAACCCAACTCACGTACCACTTTAATCGGCGAACAGCCGAACCCTTGGAACCTTCTTCAGCTCCAGGATGTGATGAGTCGACATCGAGGTGCCAAACGACTCCGTCGATAGGAGCTCTTAGGAGTCATCAGCCTGTTATCCCCGGAGTACCTTTTATCCGTTGAGCGATAATCTTTCCACAAAGAATTATCGGATCACTATGACCGACTTTCGTCCCTGTTTGATATGTCTATCTTACAGTCAAGCAAGCTTTTACCATTATGCTCTACAATTGATATTATTATCCAATTTGAACTTACCTTTGTACACCTCCGTTACTCTTTAGGAGGTGACCGCCCCAGTCAAACTACCAACCATACACTGTCTATTTAAAAAAATATTAGTTATTTATTATAATAAGAGTGGTATTTCAAGGATATCTAAACAATTTACTAGCGTAAAGATCTAAAAGATTACCACTTATGCTACACGTATTAGATAAAATAACAATATAAAGATGTAGTAAAGGTTCACGGGGTCTTTCCGTCTAACTATAGAAAATCCGCATCTTCACGGATAATTCAAATTCACTGAGTCTATATTGGAGACAGCGGGGATGTCGTTACACCATTCATGCAGGTCGGAACTTACCCGACAAGGAATTTCGCTACCTTAGGACCGTCAGAGTTACGGCCGCCGTTTACTGGGACTTCCATTTAATGCGCAAACATCTCCTTTTAATCTTCCAGCACCGGGCAGGTGTCAGACCCTATACATCATGTTACCATTTAGCAGAGTCCTAAGTTTTTATTAAACAGTCGCAACCCCCTATTTTGTGACACCTAATTAATTTAAATAATTAGGTACTTTTTATCCCGAAGTTACAAAGTCATTTTGCCGAGTTCCTTCAATATAGTTCTCTCATTCACCTTAGTCTACTCGACCTATCCACCTGTGTCGGTTTAGGGTACGGTTTTTAATTAAAAAAGCTATTTCCTGAAAAATTAAAAAATTTTTGTCACTTTTTTAAAAAAATTTAATTTAAAAATTATCCCATCAAAATTTGCTTTCGTCAAATCTTTCTTAGGGGCCGTTTCACTCTATGCAATACATTTTAACATAGAAACCCTTAGATTTACGGTGATAACGATTCATATACGTTATTTTTTGTTACTAATGCCAGCATTTTCTTTTCTGATATCTTCAATATATTTCACAATATATCTTTATTAACATACAGAATGTTCCGCTACCGTTTTATTTAAAATAAAACTTGCCGCTTCGGTAAATTTCTTAAGTCTCGATACATTTTAGGCGCAAAAAAACTAGACCAATGAGCTATTACGCTTTCTTTAAAGGATGGCTGCTTCCAAGCCTACCTACTGGTTGTAATAATTTTTTCACTTCCTTTTTCACTTAGAATATTATTTAGAGACCTTAGCGATCAATCTGGGCTGTTTCCCTCTTGACAATAGACCTTAGCGCCTAATGTCTGTCTATTTAAATTACTTTTTTTTGTATTCGGAGTTTCTAAGAATTTAGTAAGTTTTTACACCCCCTAGCTCAATGAGTGCTCTACCCCAAAAAAAGATTTTAAATGCTCTACTTCAATAGATTTCGCGGAAAACCAGCTATCTCTGAGTTTGATTAGCCTTTCACTCCTAACCACAAATCATCTCCATATTTTGCCACATATGTGAGTTCGATCCTCCAAATAGTTTTACCTATTTTTCAATCTGTTCATGGTTAGATCACTCAGTTTCGGGTCTTATTTATATAACTAAAAAGCTTTTTAAAACTTGATTTATCTACGCCTACTTTATTAAATTAAGCTTGCTATAAAAATAAACTTGCTGGCCCATTATGCAAAAGGTACACTGTCACTTTTTTAAAAAGTTCCAATTGATTATTAACATTAAGTTTCAGAATTATTTCAAACTCAAAAGTTCTTTTTCACCTTTCCTTTACAGTACTTGTTCACTATCGATCATTAATTTTTAAAAGGTTTTGAGGGTGGTTCCCCAATATTCAAAAAAGATTACACATACCTTTTTTTACTATAATAAAATTAATAATTATTCTACAGGACTTTCACCTTCTTAAGTAAATTTTTCAAAATTTTTCAAATAATTGTTTTAGTTTTATAAACCTAATTTCCATTTTCATTCGTCATTACTCACAGAATCTCGTTTGATTTTTTTAACAGTTACTTAGATATTTCAATTCACTGTTTTTAAAATTTTCACAAAGAAAAAGTTTTCTTTAGGAAATCTATATTTCAAAATATAATAATATTTAATATAGCTTTTCGCATTTTTTACGTCCTAAAAATTAAATTAATGCCAAGGCATCCACTTAATGCTTTTATTATTTATACTTAAACCATTTAAATGGTTTAAATTT